TCATAATGCCGACCCCATTGGTAATTCCATCAATTACTCGTCTATCAAAAAACAGAGTAAATTCTACAAACTCTCTTATACCCTTAGTTAAAGATCGTGCATAAAGAGTATCTATGTAACCCCGATTATAGGACCAATCATAGATCATGTTTATTGTTTTATCCCTAAAACTCCTTTTAGGACCCGTTTTGGCAAAAAAATTGAGGAACTTCAAATTTTGTAAGGATGAATAAACCGGCTTATATAAAGAAAAGGCTATAAATATTCCAAAAAAAGCTACACTGATTGAAAAAGATGCCTTTGTTACAAATTCAAAAAAATCCGCAGAATGCAAAGAATTCTGATGCAAAAGATTTAAAGATGGACTTAACAGTTTAGATAATATATCTAACCCCCCCCCTTCTTGATTAAATTGATTAAAAGGAATTCCTATTGCTCCAATAAACAAAGTAAATAATCCCAAAATTAACATTGGAAATAACATAGGATTCTCTGATTCTTGCGGATAGGAAAAAATTCTTTTAGTTGCAAGATGATTAATAACAAAATGGTGCCTTATCTTTTTTACAGTACCGTAAATTTGAGAGCTTTTCTTAGAAAAAAAAGAAGCCCTTTGACTATTATTTATTTTTAATAAAGCTAATAAACATATTTTGTTTTTGAACATTTTTGATTCTCCCTTACCCCATACAGATAGTGAATAGAGCGCACTGTTTTCTTTTCCGTTGTAATTTGTAAAATGAATATTCAAATGCCCCCCAAAAGTAAGTAAATAAACCCGAAACATATAAAAGGCAGTTAATCCCGCCGTGGAACAAGCTATTATTGCAAAAATAGGTGAATACAACCAACTATCATTAATAATTTCATCTTTAGACCAAAAACAGGCGAGGGGCGGAATACCACAAAGGGAAAGAGTTCCTAATAAAAAAGTGGTTTTTGTAATTGGAACACGTTTTGTTAACCCCCCCATAAGAATCATATTCTGGCTCTTATATGGGGAATAGCCAACAATAGCTTCCATTGAATGAATAATAGATCCAGATCCTAAAAACAACAAGGCTTTTGAATATGCATGAGTAATTAAATGAAATAAAGCGGCTCGATAAGACCCCATACCTAAAGCTAACATCATATAACCCAACTGAGACATTGTCGAATAGGCTAGACTTCTTTTAATATCTTTGTGAGCAAGAGCTAAAGTAGCTCCTAAAAGCACTGTTATTATACCTATCAAAGTTATTAGATTCATTATGGAAGGTATGACTACGAAAAGAGGAAGAAGTCGAGCCACAAGAAAAATTCCCGCGGCTACCATAGTAGCCGCGTGTATCAGAGCAGAAATAGGGGTAGGTCCTTCCATGGCATCTGGTAACCATACATGAAGGGGGAATTGTGCAGATTTTGCAATTGGACCGGAAAATAACAGGAAGGCGCACAAAGTAAAAAAGAACAGTTCATTTTCATTATTCGAAATGCAATTTTTGACTATTTCAAACAAATCCTGAAATTCGAAACTGCCCGTTATCCAATAAAGACCTAAAATTCCTAATAATAAACCAAAATCGCCTACACGATTAGTTAGAAACGCCTTTTGACAAGCATTGGACGCAATCGGTCGTGTGAACCAAAACCCTATTAATAGATACGAACACATTCCAACTAATTCCCAAAAAATATAGATTTGTATTAAATTCGAACTAGTAACTAATCCCAACATTGAAGTATTGAAAAAGCTCATATAAGCACAAAATCTTAAATAGCCTTGATCATAAGACATATAACTATCACTATAAATAAGGACAAGAATTCCAACTGTAGTAATTAATATTAACAAAATTGAAGTAAGTGAGTCGATCAAATATCCAAACTCTAAATAAAAATCATTGTTGATGGTCCACGACCATATATATTGATAGATATAACTGCTATTTATTTGCTGAATAAACAAATTGGCCGAAAAAGCGAAAACTATACTTAACAAAAAAATACTTGTAAAAGCCCATATACGACGAAGTTTTTTTGTTGACGCCGGGAAAAGTAGGAGTCCCATTCCTATTAACATAGGGACTGGAAGTGTAAGGAAAGGTATAATCAAAAAATATTGATATGTATATTCCATAAAAAAATATCATTATTCTTAATTAATATTAATCTGAATCTTTTTCCAAATACTTCACATATTCAAATTAATAAGTTAGAATTGGTCAAATGATATCCCGAAGATACTAGTGAAAACGGAAAAAATACCTATTCTAAAATGAAAATTGTATTTATTGTATTTATTATTATGAATTCTAAAAATTTTTAACGATTTCTATACATATAGATACATATAGAAATAATGAAGAATTTTTTAAAAATTAAAAAAATAAAGTACTCGATTCAAATTAAAATTTGAATCAGAAAAAAAAGAAATTGTTTTTATGAGATCCTTAGTGAATTCAATAAAGAAATAATTATTGATTAATGTAGTATGATGAAAAACGATATAAATCTAAACAGAAAAAAAAAAAAAGAAATGAACACATTTTTGTATGAAGATGAATAGAATATCATAGAAAGACTAACTAAAAAGATAAATATAATAAATAATAACTTTTTTTTTAATATAGATGTCTTTCACATCCATATAGAATATTAATTAGTTTCTTTTTTTTTTTTATGAGAGTTCCAAAAAACGCACTTCTATATCAAAAAAGCATATTCGAAAAAATAGTTGAAAAATAAAAAGGATCTTGGGCAGCGTTGAAAGCCTTTTCCTTAGCAAAATCCCCTTTTACTGGTAATTCAAAAATTTTTTTTGTGCGACAAATAAAACAGGAAAACCTAGGCTAATTGAACTCGAATTGATATGAGAAAAAGTAAAATTGCGTTTATCATTTTTAATTTCGAATATCTAATAGAAAATGCAAACTAATAATCTAGATAAAATTTGCATTCTTTTAGCTTTTATACTTGGAGCTAATCAATATCAAATAAAAAAAGAACTTTTTTCACTTTAGAATAATAATTCTCCTTTTATTTCTTTCTAAATTTGAAATATTATTTTTTATATTCTAAAAAATAGGAACAAGAAAAACAAAGAGAAGACGTTTGTTACACCCCTTTTAAGTTATTTTATCGTTTTGGGGATGGGGATTCCTATTTTCCCCATCGACCCACTTGTTATAATCATAAAAAATCATAACAATAATAAATAAAGAGACAAATTAAAAAGATTAAGAAGTTTTTTTTTTTCAACTTTGAATGGAAAATTGAATTGAAAAGGGCGAATCTAAGCTCTTTAGTAAAAAAAAATCCGTTCTTAAAAAGAATTTAAGAAGGTTCAAACTTTTTGGATAATTTTATTAACAATTATTATTATAAATAACTATATAAATAACTATATAAATATAGAATCAACCCTTTTTTTGCTTTCAACTCAATTAAGAAAAAAAAGCATCTTTCACTTTTAGATAGATCAAACTGTGTAAATTTTGAAAAATATCGTTTAGATCATAATCATATGCTTGGGCCGAACATTATGTCAAAATATATATATATTGAATTGTTCAATCTTTTTGAATAGAACTCAAAACTCTATCTATTCTATATAGAATCCCTAGAGATCAATAGATAATTGTTTTACTAAATCCTAACAAAAGTTCTCTACACAATGAAATTCGAAAAAGTAATACAAAAAAACATTTCCAGAAATCCTTAGAATGTATCATTCTAATTGGAATTTAAAATTGCATTTTTAGTTTGATTAATTTAACTCACCTAAAAAGGATTCTATTGAATTGAGTCCTTTAAATTTGACGATTTTTAAATTTGACGATTGAATCAAAATGGGTTATTATGATTTTGAGCAAGCCGCTATGGTGAAACTGGTAGACACGCTGCTCTTAGGAAGCAGTGCGAAAGCATCTCGGTTCGAGTCCGAGTGGCGGCATAACGTTTTTTTCATTTTCAAAAGGATTCAACAAATCGTATAATGAATTGAATTCCCAATTTGAATTCCGTATGTATAATTATCATACCCTTTTTACATTTTTTATGATATTTTCGACTTTAGAACATATATTAACTCATATATCTTTTTCGGTTGTTTCCATTGTAATTCTAATTCATTTAATAATTTTATTAGTCGATGAATTCATCGAACTATATGATTCGTCAGAAAAGGGTATGATAATCACTTTTTTCTGTATAACAGGATTATTAATCACTCGTTGGATTTATTTGAAACATTTACCAATAAGTGATTTATATGAATCATTAATATTCCTTTCTTGGGGGTTCTCCATTATTCATATGGTTCCTTATTTTAAAAAACATCAAAAATTTTTAGGCGTAATAACCGCGCCTAGTACTTTTTTTACCCAAAGCTTTGCTACTTCGGGTTTTTTATTTTTAACTGATATGCATCAATCTGAAATCTTAGTACCCGCTCTGCAATCCCAGTGGTTAATGATGCACGTAAGTATGATGATATTGGGCTATGCATCTCTTTTATGTGGATCATTATTATCAGTAGCACTTCTAGTAATTCGATTTCGAAAAGTCATAAGAATTATTGACAAAAGAAAAAATTTCTTAAAAGATTCATTTTCCTTCAGTGAGATCCAATACATGACGGAAGGGAGAAATTTTTTAAAAAATATTTCTTTTTTTTCTTTTAGAAATTTTTACAGGTTTCAGTTGATTCAACAATTGGATAATTGGAGTTATCGTATTCTTAGTATAGGGTTTCTCTTTTTAACCATAGGTATCCTTTCAGGAGCAGTCTGGGCTAATGAAACATGGGGGTCCTATTGGAATTGGGACCCAAAGGAAACTTGGGCATTTATTACTTGGGTCATATTTGCAATTTATTTGCATACTCGAACAAATAAAAATTTGAAAGGTTTCAATTCTGCAATTGTTGCTTCTATAGGCTTTCTTATAATCTGGATATGCTATTTTGGGGTTAATTTATTAGAAATAGGACTGCATAGTTATGGTTCATTTACATTAACATCTAATTGAATTGAAAAAAAAAGTATTGATGAATAAAACCATAGGACAACTTAGTCTATATTATTATATATATTATATATAAGAAACCTCAGTTAAGTGGCTGAGAACCTTTTGAATCAAGTAATATAGTGATTCAAAAGGTTCTCACAAATGCTAAAGAGATTTGGTTGTAATTCCTCTATTTCTTTAAAAAAAAAATAGGTTTTTTTATTTATAATGACTAACTCTTAAAATAATTAGATAGAATAGCACTAACCTTTTCAACTGCTAATGAAAAAACGAAATCCGGAAAAATCCCAATACCGATTACTGGTAAAAGTAGACATATCGAAACAAAAAATTCCCGCGGTCCAGAATCAAAAAAATACGAGTTTGCAGCATCAAACAGCTTGTATCCATAGAACATTTGGCGTAACATAGATAATAAATAAATAGGAGTCAATATCATTCCAACTGCCATTACAAAAGTAATTAGTATTTTGGGCATTACAAGATATTTATGGCCGGTAATTATTCCCAAAAAGACTATTAATTCCGCAACAAAACCACTCATGCCCGGTAATGCAAGGGAAGCTAATGATAAAATACTGAACATCGTGAATATTTTTGGCATTAGGGTAGCCATTCCGCCCATTTCGTCAAGATAAACAAGATGTATTCTATCATAACTCGTCCCCGCCAAGAAAAAAAGTGCAGCGCCAATAAATCCATGTGATATTATTTGTAAAACAGCGCCGTTGAGTCCCATATCACTTATAGAGTAAATACCTATAATTATGAAACCCATATGAGATACAGAGGAATAGGCTATTCTCTTTTTTAAATTTCGTTGACCAGAAGATATTAAAGATGCATAGATTGTTTGTATTGCGCCTACTATTACCAACCAGGGCGAAAATAAAGAATGGGCATGCGGTAATAATTCCATATTGATTCGAATCAATCCATATGCTCCCATTTTTAATAAGATTCCAGCTAGGAGCATACAAGTACTATAATGTGCTTCTCCGTGGGTGTCTGGTAACCATGTATGGAAAGGTATAATCGGTGATTTGACAGCAAAAGCAACAAGAAACCCAATATAGAATAGTATTTCTAGGCTCACAGGATATGATTGATTGGCTGATTTTTCAAAATGGAATGTTGGTTCATTGAACGTATATAAAGCGATACCCAAGGCTCCCATTAATAAAAAAATGGAACTGCCCGCAGTATACAAAATAAATTTTGTAGCTGAATACAAACGTTTCTTTCCTCCCCACATGGATAGAAGTAGATAAACGGGAATTAATTCTAACTCCCACATAATGAAAAAAAGTAAAAGATCTTGAGAAGAAAATAATCCTACTTGGCCACTATACATCCCTAACATCAGAAAATGAAATAATCGGGAATCCCGAGTAATTGGCCGAGCCGCTAAAGTAGCTAAAGTCGTGATAAATCCTGTCAATAAAATGGGTCCTATCGAGAGTCCATCTATTCCCAATCGCCAATCAAAATCCAAAAAATCGATCCACTTAGAATCCTCCGCTAATTGAATTAATGGATCGTCCAATTCGAAATAATAAGAGAAAGCATAGGTCATTAAAAGAAGTTCTAATATACAGATAGAAATAGTATACCATCTAATTATCTTATTTCCTTTCTGAGGGAAAAAGAAAATAAAGCAACCCGCAGATATTGGTAAAACGACAAATGTTGTTGACCAAGGAAAAGAATTCGTGGTAAAGACAAGATACACTTGGGCCACAAAAACCCGTGCTTGAAAACCAAATATTAGGCACGGGTTTTTGTCGGTAAACAAAAAAGCAAATGGGTTCAAGTGGCTTTTTATGGAAAGGGTCAATAAGCTAGACCCATGCTTCGAGTTGTTTCATGCCATAAATAAACTCGTACACTCAGGAAATCCGTTGGGCAGGCGGATTCACATCTCTTACAACCGACACAATCTTCTGTTCTTGGCGCGGAAGCTATTTGTTTAGCTTTACATCCGTCCCAAGGTATCATTTCTAATACATCCGTGGGGCAGGCACGAACACATTGAGTACACCCTATACATGTATTATAAATTTTAACTGAGTGTGACATTGGATCTATTAATTTCAAATTTTGTTAATGTCATAAAATTTCGACCTAGTAAATTCCTAAATTTGTCATATAGTTAGACACCAGATGAATCAAGGATTTGCCAGAATTTTTCTATTCAATATTGCATTCCGCATCGATTCATAAGATAAAACCAAGATACTTTAATTTTTTCTATTTTCACAAACAGGATCAGATACATTATCTATCGTAGATACGAATTCAAATGAGTGAATATGAGAACATTCTATTTTATATTCTCAATATTACTTATTCAACAAATTGAATTGATTAATACGAATTGATTTTTGATTACGATAAATTGACGAAACGATAGCCGGTCCAATAGCTGCTTCAGCGGCTGCGATAGATATAACAAAAATTGCAAAAATATTTCCTTTTAATTGGCGACTATCAAAAAAATCAGAAAATATTACGAAATTCATATTAACAGCATTTAGGATAAGTTCAAGACACATAAGGGCTCTAACCATATTTCGACTCGTAATCAATCCATAGATACCGATAGAAAATAAATAGGCACTGAAAACAAGTACATGTTCGAGCATCATAGACCAACTCCTTAAAAAATTTTTATTTATTTGAATATAAACAATGAATAGAAATTCAAGATTTCTAGATTGGATTAACTACAATTAAGAATATTACAAGTACAGAGCAAAGACCTATATTAGTATTAAGTCGAATAAAAGGAATTTTATTATGAATAATCTTCAAATCGAATTGTCGAAAAATATATGTGAGAATCTAGAGAGCAAAATTTGTATTGTGGTTACTCATTTTACAGATTTATGACTGACGAGCCACAGTAATCGCACCTATCAAAGCAATTAAAAGAATTATTGAAATGAGTTCAAATGGAAGAAAAAAATCTGTTGATAAATGAATTCCAATTTGTTGGCCGTTACTTATTAAATCTTGTTCAAGAATCTGATTTTCTCTTGTAGTCCAAATAATCCCGTACCATGTCGTATCTGAAATAAAAGTAATTAAAAAAACAAAAATACTTGTAGAAACTAGGGAGGTGACCCCATTTCCAACAGCCCAAAGATTAGAACCTTTTGAATACTCTGGACCGTTCATGAACATTACAGTAAATAGAATTAAAACATTTATAGCTCCTACATAAATAAGGAGCTGCGCAGCAGCTATAAAATGAGAATTTGATAAAATAAAAAATAAGGATATACAAACAAGAACGAATCCCAAAGAAAAGGCAGAATAAATTGGATTAGTGAATAATACCACTCCTAGACCTCCGAATATCAGACCTAATCCGAGAAAGACTAAAAAAAAAGCATGTATTGGTCCAGATAACCCCATTGTGCGTAAACTACAAGATAAAAAAACTTTAATTCTTTTTTCATGACCTTATTGACCCCGACCAGCAAAAAAGACTATTTAAAATTCTAATAGGTTTATAATTGAATTCCACCCTAACCTAAGGGGTGGAACTTACTGTGGATACAGCTATTGGACTAATTTTGCTCTTTCTCGAACAGGTAAAGACTCTAATTTTGATTTGAAAATCATTATGGATAGAATTCTAACTCATACAATTCTAACTCTATTATTTATATATGGAAATTCTAAATATAGAAATAGAAATTGTAATGTAGTAATTCAAAATTTCCATTTCTTTAATTAATCTTAAATTTCTTTAATTAATCTTAATTAATCTTTAATCCTTAATCAAAAGGAATTTATCCATTTTTTTGAGGTAAATTCAAAATAGTTCGAATTGTATAATCTTCACTTGCCGACATTGGTAAACGACCTAAAGCGATTTGATTATAATTCAATTCATGACGACTATAAGTAGAAAGCTCATATTCTTCAGTCATTGATAAACAATTTGTTGGACAATACTCAACGCAGTTTCCACAAAATATACAGATTCCAAAATCAATACTGTAATTAAACAATCGTTTTTTTCGAATGTCAGTTTCAAATTTCCAATCAACAATAGGTAGATCTATAGGACATACGCGAAGACATACTTCACAAGCAATACATTTATCAAATTCGAAATGGATTCGACCGCGGAAGCGCTCGGATGTAATTAATTTTTCATAAGGATATTGAATAGTTACCGGTAAACGATTTGCGTGAGATAAGGTAATCATGAAACTTTGACCGATGTATCTTGCAGCTCGTATGGTTTGTTGACCATAATTAATGAACCCAATTACCATGGGGAACATATCGTGAATTTTTCTGAAGAATTTTCTATTTGTTTTTTTATCTTGTTTGAGATAAGTTATCAAAATAAATATCGATTTTTTTATAATGAAAGGAGTTGAAAAGAGGTTGTTAATAATAGATTACCAAGAGAAATAGGTAAAAAAAATTTCCACCCAAGATTTAATAGTTGGTCCATTCTTAGTCTAGGTAAAGTCCATCTTGTTGTGATAGGAATGAATAAGAGCAAATACGTTTTAACCAATGTAAAAAAAATACCTAGTGTTATTGTAAACACTTCACTTATTTTTTTTATTTCAAAAAATTCTGGAACGAATATATACGGAATAGAGATATTCCAACCGCCTAAGTAAAGAACTGTTACAAATAAGGAAGAAACTAATAGGTTTAGATAGGAAGCAAGATAAAATAAACCAAATTTTATACCCGAATATTCAGTTTGATAACCCGCTACTAATTCTTCTTCTGCTTCTGGTAAATCAAAAGGTAATCTCTCACATTCTGCTAGGGAAGAAATTAAAAAAATGATAAATCCTGCAGGTTGTCTCCAAAAATTCCACCCCCAAAAACTATATTTTGATTGTGCCTCAACTATATCAACTGTACTTAAACTGTTAGATAATCATAGTCGATGATAACATCACTCTTACCATCGCTATTCCAGAACCGTACGTGAGATTTTCACCTCATACGGCTCCTCGAAGGTCATAAAAAAATGTAAGGACTCGATGATATTATTTATCTCTACATATTTGTATCTATTTGTAGTAGAAATAAAATGAAAATCTATGAAACATTCCCAAATTCAACCAATCCAATTCTGTCTGTTAGAAGACTAAATAAAGTACTTTGGAATCAATCTTATCCTTTCAAAATATTTTTTTTTAGCAATAACGGAAACCCTTTCATAAAATACTCGTCTCGTTGCAGAAGTGTCAATATATATTGACACTTTTAGTTTTCAATTACGAAAACTAATTCGACATTCTATTCGTTTAGTTCATGAATTATGATAGAAATTCGATTTCTACGATACGAACAGAAAGAAGTAGATATAAGAAACAAAAAAAAAAGAATAAAAAAGATCTTTCTTTTTTTTTTGTTTCTATTCTTCTTTCTCAAAAAAAAAAGGATTCTTTCGTTTTTGATAGTTATTTCTTTAATCATGCGGTAGGAGCATACTCTGAATCGGAATCTTGAGAAGTACTGCTTTAGCATTTCTACTAATTGAAAGTCCCAATTAATATTCTTTATATTCTTATGAAGAAATATCCTATTGGATAATTTCAAAAATCTCTATTACTAATCCTTTGTGTATCTTGGTATTCCTAACCACGCAGTTATTTTTGTTCGACTGTTCATTTGCATTATGGTAATACTTAGAAATCATAGTCAAAACTCAATAGAGCCGGTTTTTTTCAACCCGCTTCAAGCCAGGATGACTAATCAACCAATCTTGGGGAAAATGGTCTCATTTTCTTATGTTTCTTTTTGTATTATTCTTGTACATCAGAAATGAGTCTCAATTTTTTTTTACTGCAAATTTCAAAGCTGTTTTATTTCACTCATATAGCTATCCAATTTAATTCATCAATTCAAATGCTGAATAAAAAATCAGAGGATATTCCTTCCTTCAAAGGATTTCTCTTCTTTATTCCTAAAAAAAAGAAAAGAAATAGCAAGAATTTTTTAACGAATCGCACGTAGAGATATGGATAATATACAGAGAGTCAATGGTATTTCATAACTAATGGATTGAGCGGCAGCTCGTAGACCACCTAAAAAGGAATATTTATTATTTGATCCATATCCCGACATAAGAAGTCCAAGGGGAGCAGTACTTGAAATGGCAATCGATAAAAAAATACCGATATTTAGATCTGCTAAAACAAGGTGATAACTAAAGGGAATTACTGAATAACTTAATAAAGTTGATATGACTGCTACGACCGGTCCGAGACTGAACAAATGAGTATCCCCTCTAGATGGAAAAAGATTTTCTTTGAAAAGTAGTTTTGTTCCATCCGCTAGAGTTTGAAGAACTCCTAAAGGTCCAGCATATTCAGGTCCAATACGTTGTTGTATCCCTGCAGATATTTCTCTTTCTAACCACACAATTACTAGTAAACCTATGGTTATTGCTAATACAAGAGTCAAAATAGGGCCGAGTACCCACACAATTTCATAAGCCTCCTTTAAGGATTCCAATTTTGAAAAAGAATTTATAGCTTTTACTTTTGTTGTATCAATTATCATTTCAACGATCAACTTCTCCCATAATGATATCAATGCTACCTAATATTGTCATAATATCAGCCAATTTCATTCTTTTAACTAATTGAGGAAGGATCTGCAAATTGATAAAACCTGGTGGACGAATTTTCCATCTCCAAGGAAACCCAGTCTGATCCCCTATCAAAAAAATTCCCAATTCTCCCTTTGGTGCTTCTACTCTTACATAAAGTTCCTGTTTGGTCAATTCAAAAGTAGGAGACACTTTTTTACTAATGAATCGGTATTCAAAATCGTTCCATTCTGGATCACTTTTTTTATCAAAATGCAAACGTCTGGTTTCTAAATTTTCGTGGTCCCCTCCCGGAATTCCTTCCAAAGCTTGTTGAATAATTTTGATAGATTCATTCATTTCACCAATTCGGACCAAATAACGGGATAATGAATCCCCTTCTTTTTGCCATTGGACTTCCCAATCAAATTTATCATAAGACTCATAATGATCAATTTTACGAAGATCCCATCGTATTCTAGAAGCTCGTAACATTGGTCCCGACAACCCCCAGTTTATTGCTTCGTCTGCACTAATAATACCTACTCCTTCAATTCGTTTTAAAAAAATAGGATTTCGCGTAATAAGTTTTTGATATTCAGTAACTGCTGTTAAAAAATAATTACAAAAATCTAAACATTTATCTATCCAACCATAAGGGAGATCCGCTGCTACTCCTCCGATACGAAAATAATTATGCATCATTCTCATACCTGTAGCTGCTTCAAATAAATCATATATTAACTCTCTTTCTCTAAAAATATAGAAAAAAGGAGTTTGTGCACCAATATCCGCCATAAAAGGGCCAAGCCATAACAGATGAGAAGCTATACGACTCAACTCTAAGATAATTACTCTGAGATAGCTGGCTCTTTTAGGTACTTGAATATTTCCAATATATTCTGCCCCATTTACTGTTATTGCTTCTGCGAACATCGTAGCTAAGTAATCCCAACGCGTTACATAAGGCAAATATTGTATAATTGTTCGATTTTCCGCAATTTTTTCCATTCCTCTGTGTAAATAACCTAATATTGGCTCACAGTCAATAACATGTTCTCCGTCTAGAGTAAGGATGAGACGAAGAACACCATGCATTGATGGGTGATGGGGGCCCATATTCATTATCAGAAAACCTTTTCTTTTAGCTGGTACATTCATACTTATTTCCTCGATTCATTCTTCTATGAATTGCTGAAGACGAAAATAAATTCATCAAAATTCAAGAACGAATAAATCAAATAATTTAATTTAAAATTCTTTCCCATTTAACTCTCGAATATTCAACTTCCTAGTTAATCTTTGATAATCTAATACGTTTTTCTTTTTCAAATAAGATAGTAGTCGTCGGCGTTTTTCTAGAATTTTGCGCAAACCTCTTTGAGATGAATAGTCTCTTTTATGCAATTCAAAATGTGGAACAAGTGCTCGTATCTTTTTAGTAAAGCTTATTATTTGAAATTCAACGCATCCTGTGTTTTTCTTTTTTTTTTTTTTTGAAATGATGAGTGAATTTTTTTTTAACATAAAACAAAATCCCCCTCCTATTGCCCATTTTTAAAATGGGTTTAGTGATTAGGAAAAATAACAAAAAATGGAATAAGAATAATTTATTGAATTAATATTCATTTTTTTCAATTCGTTAATATTTTATTAATTTTCACTCTTTTTTTTTGTATTATTATTATACAATACAATTTTTTTCTTTTTTAGTTTAGTTGGCTAGAAAAGGATAGTATATCTCTTCTCTTTCAAAAGAGCAAATTTGGTATCTCAAAGTCAATTCCATGGCTTCCTTTCTAGATAGAATTGATAGGCAATCGAATTCCAGGTATCAGAATAGAATATAGAATGGAAAACAAGGAATGTGTCTATATCCTTGTTTTCCTATTTCTATAATGTCAAAGCGGCTGCAGTTTTTTCTATTATTCCTTTTTTTCTATTAGTAATTTTCTTTCTATTATTCCTTTTTTTTTCTATTAGTAATCTTTTTGCTATTATTCCTTTTTTTTCTATTATTCCTTTTTTGTTTAATATTCCTTTTTTTTCTATTATTCTATCTCTCAGTCTTACCGCGTCGTCTACTAGTAAGGAGTCTATCGGTTTTCTACAAAACCGGGGTGTGGGTTTTCTGAGTGTATGATATCTTAAGAAGAGCAAAAAGAAGACAATAGTCAAGGTTCGATCGATAGAATTTCTCAATTCTGCCCAAGGGTACTTATTAGCTATAGATCTAATAAATCTATTCCGAAAAAGAGGATTATTTTGCTGTATCCAGACTAATAGAAATTCAACGCATTTAATGAAGAAAATGTAACTCATTAACCAAGAAACAAAACAACTTATTAAAAAGAAAATCTTGTTGTTCCCTCGAAAGATAGAAACGTTGGCTAATCTGCCTGCGATTGCATTTGGTAAAATAAAAAAGTTCAATAATGGAGAAATTAGATTAGCCAAGAATATGGCTTGGATGACAAAAGAATGCATTAATTTTCTGATAGTAGGTCCATAATCAAAATCGAAAGAGTCCTTATTATTGTTCCGGTAGAAATGAAACCCCCAAAACGCTGCAGCTAGGAGAGTCATTATATGAGGTCTACCCAATGCTCTATGCAGAGGCCCATAATAGATCGATATGAATACTATGAGTTGTCCCATAAGAAGCCCTGTTGTTGCTGATACCCTTTTATCGGTTTCTTCTTCAGTTCTTTCTTCTAGAAACCAAGTTTGTAGAAGCAATAAAAAAGAGGGCCCCATGGAGAATGTGATCAGAACTCCATAATAGAGTCCGACCACAACGGCCGAATTGATTATGCTAATGTATAGGGATACTAGATTACCTAGTCTAACTGATTTGTAAATCATAAAAAACCCTCCTTGATTTTTTATTTTTTTCAAATGATAATGATAAAAGGTGGAATAGAATAAAATAATTGAATCTGCCGTTGTTCCTCAGTAGCTCAGTGGTAGAGCGGTCGGCTGTTAACTGATTGGTCGTAGGTTCGAATCCTACTTGGGGAGATTTGATTCATTCCTAATTAAAGAATTCGGAATGAAAGGGTTCGCTTTGACCGTTAAGGGTAGTTAACCCGTTCCCTGTGTCTTTCTATTGCATTCTATCTCATCATATCACATTCTGTTCTGCGATATTTGAGAATCGCCGTCAATACTTCGGTGTAGGTAAGTCCGGTATAATCCTTTGTTCCATAGTCTGGGGCTATTTACAACTAGCCAATTAAGAATTTGCAGATGTACTAGTACGGGCAAATCTTTGATGCAGTCATCGATTCTCCCGAGAGGCCACAATTACCGCGAGCGAACATATTAATGACGAAGAACACATTTTGGCTATGCTACTAATACTTGTACTTGCTCAGCTATTCTGCCCAAGCCTGGCTGAGAAA